AATATATTTTATTACCTTCATTGATAATAGTTAAAAATATTGGGCGTATTTTATTATCTCAACCCCCTGAGTGGGCTGAGGACTTCGATGAGTGGAATAGAGAAAAGCATATTATATGTACCTATAACGGTGTTCAAGTATCAGAACTCGAACTTCCCAGAAATTGGTTTAAAGATGGTATTCAGATAAAAATAGTATTTCCTTTTTATTTGAAACCTTGGCACAGATCCAAATTGAGGCCCTATTTTTCTTCTTATAAAGATCTAAAGAAAGAACAACAAAAGTTTTCTTTTTTAACGGCTTGGGGAACGCAAACTACCCTTCCCTTTGGTTCTGTCCCCCCCAAACCTTCCTTTTTTAAGCCTATTTTTAAAGAACTTAAAAAAAAAATTCGAAAAACGAAAAATAATCATTTTCGAGTTATAAGCGTTTTAAAAGAAAGAACAAAAAATTTTCTACAAGATTCAAAAGAACCAAAAAGGGTGGTTATCAAAAACGTTTTATTTCTGTTTATAAAAAAACTAAAAAAAGAACTTTTAAAAGTACATCCAACTCGATTATTTATATTGAGAAAGGTGTATGAACCCGGCGAAACTAACCAAAAAAAAGATTCTATAATTAGGAATCAGATAATTCACGACTCGTTTAGAAAAATTAAATCTACAGATAATACAAATTATTCACCGAGAGAAAAAAAAATTAAAAATCTGGCTGATAGAACAAGCACAATCAGAAAGAAAACAAAGAGTCTTACAAAAGAAAAAAACAGCAACGCCAAGAAAAGAAGTAGTTATAACAAAACAAGTTATAGTTATAATGGAAAAGAAAAATCACCAAAAATTTTTTGGAAAATATTAAAAATAAAAAAAAGAAGAAATCGATTAATCTATAAATTAGATTTGTTTATAAAAATTTTCATTAAAAGAATATACATCGATATCTTTCTATGTATCATTCATATTGCCAGAATTCCTATACAACTAGTTCTTGAATCAAGAAATTTTTGTTTTGATAAATACATTTACAATAATAAAACAAACCAAGAAATAAAAAAAAAAAAAAACAAAAAAGAAATTAACTTTATTTCGACTCTAAAAAGTGAACTTTACAATATTAAGAATAGTAAGAGGAATTCACATCTTTTTTTTGACTTATCCTCTTTATCACAAGCATATGTATTTTACAAATTATCACAAACCCAAGTTATTAATTTGTATAAGTTAAGATCCATTTTTGAGTATCATGGAACTCCCGTTTTTCTTAAGACTGCAATAAAAAATTATTTTGTAACACAAGGAATATTTCATTCCGAATTAAGACATACAAAACTTTCAAGTTCTGAAACGAATCAATGGAAAAACTGGTTAAGAGGTCATTATCAATACAATTTATCTCAGATTAGATGGTTTGAATTAATACCACAAAAATGGCGAACTACAATAAATGAAGGTGGTATTACCCAAAATAAAGATTTAACAAAATGGAATTCGTATGAAAAAGATCGATTACTTTATCACAAAAAACAAAAGGATTTTAAAGTATATCCATTACCAAACCAAAAAGAGAATTTTCCAAAATACTATATATATAATCTTTTATCATATAAATCTATTAATTCTGAAATTAAGAAGTCCTCATATATTATTTATGGATCACCATCAGAATTAAATAACAACCAAAAAATTACTTTTAATTACAACAATTCTAAACAAAATTTATTTGAAAGCCTGGAGGAAATTCCTATCAATCATTATATAGAAAAGGGCGATATTATGTATATACAAAAAAATCCAGATAGAAAATATTTTGATTGGACAATTCTAAATTTTTTTCTAAGACAAAAAATAGATATTGAGGCCTGGACCAAAATGGATTATAGCAGTAATATAAATACTAAGCTTGGAAGTAAGAATTACCAAAAAATTGAGAAAATGGATAAAAACGATATTTTTTATATGATGATTCATCAAGATTTAGAAATAAATCCAATCAATGACAAGAAACTCTTTTTTGATTGGATGGAAATGAATGAAGAAATCCTAAACCCAATATCGACAAATATGAAACTTCCGTTCTTCCCAGAATTTGTGCCACTTTATAATGTATACAAAATAAAACCATGGATTATACCAAGCAAATTACTTCTTTTAAATTTAAATAAAAAGAAAAACATCAATGAAAAGAAAAAATTCCATTTTTTTAGACCATCGCGTGAAAAAAGATATTCTGAATTAATGAATCGAAATCAAGAAGAAAAAGAACCCGCGGGCCGAAGAGGCCTTGGATCATATTCACAAAACCAAGATAAAATGAAAAAACAATATAAGATCCGAAATAAGATGAGACCAGAAATAATTTTCTTACGGAAACACTATTTGCTTTTTCAATGGATAATAGACGATGGTTTAATTCCGAATTTAACTGAAAGAATGATCAATAATATCAAGATATATTGTTACTTGCTTGGACTGATAAATCCAAGAGATACTACTATATCGTCTATTCAAAGGAAAGAAATAAATCTGGATATAATGGTGATTCAAAAAAAATTGACTCCTATGGAATTGAATAAAAAGGGGATATTTTTTATCGATCCCATTCGTTTGTCTGTAAAAAACGACGGATACTTTATTATATATCAAACCGTAGGTATATCGTTGGTTCATAAAAGTAAGTACCAAACTCCTCAAAGATATCGAGAACAAAGATATATCAATAAAAATAAATTGGATGAATATATCCCAAGATATCAAATAATAATTCGAAAGAGAGACAAAAAACATTATGATTTTATCGTTCCTGAAAAGATTTTATCATCTAGACGTCGTAGAGAATTGAGAATTCTAATTTCTTTCAACTCAAAGAATATAAATAGTGTGGATAAAAATCGAGTATTTTGTAACAAAAAGAACATAAAAAACAGGAATCCTTTTTTGGATCAAAAAAAGCATCTTGATAGAGATAAAAATGAATTAATTAAATTAAAGTTATTTCTTTGGCCTAATTATCGATTAGAAGACTTAGCTTGTATGAATAGATATTGGTTTAATACCAATAATGGAAGCCATTTTAGTTTGTTAAGAATATATCCACAATTAAAAATTGTTTGATGGTACATTTCCTATATATTCTGTACCATATTACATTTCCTATATATTCTGTACCATATAGAAAAGCAAACAGATGCACATATGCCCTGTCTTACGTCCCAGTCTAATATTAGATCTTTTTTATTTAATACTAAGTCAATGACGTATCAATTTGTTTGGATAAAATCTATAAAATAAACGAATATATGGAATATTCCGAATTTTCGGTCTAAATTATTTGACGTTGTAAGTGTAAAAACGTACCATCTACTTTTTTATCCCTGTCCAACTAAAATTAAAATTCTTGTGTATACTAATTACTACATTAAAATGACTAATATTATTATTACTGATCAAATAATATATTTTATATGTAAATTAAAAGGTAGAAGGAGCTTTTTTTATGATAAAAAATCCATTCAGTGCAATTTTTTTGAAAGAGGAAAACGAAGACAACAAGGGGTCTGTTGAATTTCAAGTAGTGAGTTTCACAAATAGGATACGGAAACTTACTTCACATTTGGAATTGCACAAAAAAGACTATTTATCTCAGAGAGGTCTGCGTAAAATTCTAGGAAAACGTCAACGGCTGCTCGCCTATTTGTCAAAAAAAAATAGAGTACGTTATAAAGAATTAATCGGACAGTTGGAGATTCGAGAAACAAAAAATCATTAATTTGAAGAGTCGTTTTGAATTTTCGCTTAAATTTTGATGAACCTCTTTTCGCTTTCAGTAATTCATGGAAGAATGAATCGGGAAAAAACCTATGACTGCACCAGCTACACGAAATGACCTTATGATAGTCAATATGGGCCCTCAGCACCCATCAATGCACGGTGTTCTTCGACTCATTGTTACTCTAGATGGTGAAGATGTTATTGACTGTGAACCGATATTGGGTTATTTACATAGAGGAATGGAAAAAATTGCAGAAAACCGAACAATTATACAATATTTACCTTATGTAACACGTTGGGATTATTTAGCTACTATGTTCACTGAAGCAATAACTGTAAATGCACCAGAGCAGTTAGGCAATATTCAAGTGCCTAAAAGGGCCAGCTATATCAGAGTCATTATGTTAGAGTTAAGTCGTATAGCTTCGCATTTGTTATGGCTTGGCCCTTTTATGGCAGATATTGGCGCACAGACCCCCTTCTTCTATATTTTTCGAGAAAGAGAATTGATATATGACCTATTCGAAGCTGCTACCGGTATGCGAATGATGCATAATTATTTTCGTATTGGAGGAGTCGCTGCTGATTTACCTTATGGCTGGGTAGATAAATGTTTGGATTTTTGTGATTATTTTTTAACAAGAGTTACTGAATATCAAAGACTTATTACACGGAATCCTGTTTTTTTAGAGCGAGTTGAGGGAGTAGGCATTATTGGCGGAGAGGAGGCAATTAATTGGGGTTTATCGGGACCAATGCTACGAGCTTCCGGAATACAATGGGATCTTCGAAAGGTTGATCATTATGAGTCTTACGATGAATTTGATTGGGGAGTTCAATGGCAAAAGGAAGGGGATTCATTAGCTCGTTATTTAGTACGAATCGGTGAAATGACAGAATCAATAAAAATTATTCAACAGGCTTTAGAAGGAATTCCGGGGGGGCCCTATGAGAATTTAGAAATCCGGCGCTTTGATAAAGTATGGGATCCCGACTGGAATGATTTTGACTATCGATTTATCAGTAAAAAACCTTCTCCTACTTTTGAATTGTCAAAACAAGAACTTTATGTGAGAGTCGAAGCCCCAAAAGGAGAATTAGGAATTTTTCTGATAGGAGATAAGGGTGTTTTTCCTTGGAGATGGAAAATCCGACCACCGGGTTTTATCAATTTGCAAATCCTTCCTCAATTAGTTAAAAGAATGAAATTGGCTGATATTATGACAATACTAGGTAGCATAGATATCATTATGGGAGAAGTTGATCGTTAAAATGATAATAGATACAACAGAAGTACAAGCTATCAATTCTTTTTTTAGATTGGAATCCTTAAAAGAGGTATATGAGATCATATGGATGCTTGTCCCTATTTTTACTCCTGTATTAGGAATCACAATAGGTGTACTAGTAATTGTTTGGTTAGAAAGAGAAATATCTGCGGGGATACAACAACGTATTGGCCCTGAATACGCCGGGCCTTTGGGAATTCTTCAAGCTTTAGCAGATGGTACAAAATTACTTTTCAAAGAGAATCTTCTTCCATCAAGAGGAGATACTCGTTTATTCAGTATCGGACCATCCATAGCAGTCACATCAATTCTACTAAGTTTTTTAGTAATTCCTTTTGGATATCGCCTTGTTCTAGCCGATTTAAGTATTGGTGTTTTTTTATGGATTGCCATTTCAAGTATTGCTCCCGTGGGCCTTCTTATGTCAGGTTATGGATCAAATAATAAATATTCCTTTTTAGGTGGTTTACGGGCTGCTGCTCAATCAATTAGTTATGAAATACCATTAACTCTATGTGTGTTATCAATATCTCTACGTGTGATTCGTTAAGACATAAAATTTCCTCTATGTCTTTTCTTTCTAGGAAGGAAATTTCATGGGTTGAATATACCTTTTTATTTTTTATTCATCATTCGGGTTGATGAACTAAACCAGATAGTTATATGAGTGAAAAAAACAGTTTCTTACTTTGCAGTAAAAAGATTCAGTCTCATTTCCTATGTACAAGTGTTAAGTGAAAGTAAACATAAGCATTATATACTATACTATTTACCCCAAGATTGAGTGATTAGTCATCATGACTTGAAGCGGGTTCAAAAGGAGCAACTATCTAGGGATTTTACTAGCTATTAACAGACATGTATTACCCTAATGAGCGGGGTCCTTGTGACCAAAAAGGGTGGATAGTTAGGAACACCAAGGTACACAAAGGATTCGTAATAGAGATTATGTAAGTTATTCAACAGGATTTTTCTGTTCATACTGCATAGCATAAAAGGGATTCTAATTGGGGCTTTATGTTGGTAGAAATGATGAAGGAGTACTCCCCACGATTCCGATCCAGAGTATTTTCCTATCCACCGATTAAGTAAATAACTATCAAGAACGAAGTAATCCTTTACTTAAAGTACCTTTTTATGAGAAAGGAGAATAGGAACAAAAAAATAAACTCGAAAGAATTAACTTGCACTACAAAAAAGATCTTTTTTAGAGAGATAGAATCCTTGTAATGTTTCGTGAACTAATGCAATGTATCTTTTTTTTTCGTAATCAAAAATGCTAGGTTGAAATATTTATTGAGATTTCTACAAAAAACTTTTTATTTAAAGGTTAAGTTATTACTCAACAAAAAATTTTAAATTTTTAAAAGATAAGATCAATTCAGAAGCACTTTATAATAAAAAATAATAGATAGCAGACAGAATTCCATTGTCTAATTGGGGACCTTATGATAGATTTGGATTATATCCTACAAAACATATCAAGATAAAAAGCAAACGGGTCTTAGATTTATTTGTGACCTTTGAGGAGCCGTATGAGGTGACAATCTCATGTACGGTTCTGTAATAGCGTTGCGAACAGTAATGTTATCGTCGACTATAATTATCTAACAGTTCAAGTACAGTTGATATAGTTGAAGCGCAGTCAAAATATGGTTTTTGGGGGTGGAATTTGTGGCGTCAACCTATAGGGTTTATCGTTTTTCTAATTTCGTCCTTAGCCGAGTGTGAAAGATTACCCTTTGATTTACCAGAAGCAGAAGAAGAATTGGTAGCAGGTTATCAAACCGAATATTCAGGTATAAAATTTGGTTTATTTTACGTTGCCTCGTATCTGAATTTACTAGTTTCTTCATTATTTGTAACGGTTCTTTACTTGGGGGGTTGGAATCTTTCTCTTCCTTACATAGCCGTTCCTTATTTTTTTGAAATAAATAAAGGGGGTAGAGTCTTTGGAACAATAATTGGTATCTTTATTACATTAGCTAAAACTTATTTGTTCTTATTCATTGCTATCACAACAAGATGGACTTTACCAAGGCTAAGAATGGACCAACTCTTAAATCTTGGGTGGAAATTTCTTTTACCTATATCTCTCGGCAATCTATTATTAACAACTTCTTCCCAACTTCTTTCACTGTAAAAGAATACAATATTCTATATTCTATCTTCACGACTTGTCTTAAACAAGAACAAGAGAAAGAAACAAAACAAGTATAAAAATTTTTATAGATATTCACGATATGTTCTCTATGGTAACTGAGTTCATGAATTATGGTCAACAAACAGTACGAGCTGCAAGGTACATCGGTCAAGGTTTCATGATTACCTTATCACATGCGAGTCGTTTACCTGTAACTATTCAATATCCCTACGAAAAATTGATTACATCGGAGCGTTTCCGCGGCCGAATCCACTTTGAATTTGATAAATGCATTGCTTGT